TGTTAATAACTCAATCGATTCTTAGAAAATATATTATTTTACCTTTATTGATAGTAGCTAAAAATATGGGTCGTATGTTATTATTGCAACTTCCTGAATGGTCTAAGGATTTACAGGAATGGAATAGAGAAATGCATGTTAAATGTACCTATAATGGTGTTCAATTATCAGAAACCGAATTTCCGAAAAATTGGTTAACAGACGGTATTCAGATAAAAATCCTATTTCCTTTCTGTCTGAAACCTTGGCACAGATCTAAGCTGCAAACCTCTCATAGAGATCTAATGAAAAAAATAAAAAAAAAAGATGATTTTTGTTTTTTAACGGTTTGGGGAATGGAAGCTGAACTTCCTTTTGGTTCTCCCCGAAAAAGACCTTCTTTTTTTGAGCCCATTTTTAAAGAACTCAAAAAAAAAATTAAAAAATTGAAAAAGAAATATTTTCTAGTTTTAAGAGTTTTAAAGGGAAGAACAAACTTTTTTCTAACAGTCTCAAAAGAAACAAAAAATTGGGTCATCAAAAGTGTTCTATTTATAAAAAGAATAAGAAAAGTACTTTCAAAAGTAAATCAAATTCTGTTATTTAGATTGAGAGAAGTATATGAATTAAGTGAAACTAAAAAAGAAAAAGATTCTATAATCAACAATCAGATAATTCATGAATCGTTTAATCAAATTCGATCTACAGATTGGACAAATTATTCCCTGACAGAAAAAAAACTGAAGGATCTGACTGATAGAACACGCACAATTAGAAATCAAATAGAAAAAATTACAAACGACAAAAAAAAAGTAACTCCAGGAATAAATATTAATTCTAACAAAACAACTTATAATGCCAAAAGACTAGAATCACTAAAAAATATTTGGCAAATATTAAAAAGAAGAAATGCTCGATTAATCAGTAAATTACATTATTTTATAAAAATTTTCATTGAAAGAATCTACATAGATGTCTTTCGATGTATCATTAATATTCCCCAAATCAATATACAACTTTTTCTTGAATCAACAAAAAAAATGATTGATAAATACATTTACACTAATGAAACAAATCAAGAAAGAATTAATAAAACAAATCAAAATACAATTCACTTTATTTCGACTATAAAAAAGTCACTTTATAATATTAGTAATAGTAAAAGGAATTCACCTATTTTTTGTGACTTATCCTCCTTGTCACAAGCATATGTATTTTACAATTTATCCCAAACCCACTTGGATAAATTAAGATCTGTTCTTCAATATCACGGAACATCTTTTTTTCTTAAGACTGGGATAAAGGATTCTTTTGGAACACAAGGAATAATTCATTCTGAATTAAGATATAAGAAATTTCGGAGTTATGGAGCGAATCAATGGAAAAACTGGTTAAGGGGTCATTATCAATACGATTTATCTCAGATTAGATGGTCTAGATTAATCCCACAAAAATGGCGAAATAGAGTCAATCAATGTCGTACAGCTCAAAAGAAAGATTTAAAGAAATGGAATTCATATGAAAAAAACCAATTACTTTATTACAAAAAACAAAAAGATTCTGAAGTATATTCATTATCGAATCAAAAAGATAATTTTCAAAAATACTTTAAATATGATCTTTTATCATATCAATCTATTAATTATGAAACTAAGAGGAACTCATATATTTCTGTTTATGGATCACCATTACAAGTAAATACGAATCAAAAGATTTCTTATAATTACAACACACCTAAAGGCAAATTATTTGATAAATGGGGGGGTATTCCTATCAATAATTATCTAGGAAGAGGTGATATTATGTATATGGAAAAAAATCCAGATAGAAAATATTTTGATTGGAAAATTCTCAAGTTTTGTCTTAGAAAAAAAGTCAATATTGAGGCCTGGATCAAGATCGATTCCAACAGTAATAAAAAAACTAAGATTGGAACTAATAATTACCCAATAATTGATAAAATTGATAAGAAAGGTCTTTTTTATCTTACAATTCATCAAGATCTAGAAATCAATCCACCCAATCATAAAAAAATCTTTTTTGATTGGATGGGAATGAATGAAGAAATACTAAATTGTCCTATATCCAATCTGGAACTTTGGTTCTTCCCCGAATTTGTGCTACTTTATAATGCATATAAAATGAAACCGTGGATTATACCAAGCAAATTACTTCTTTTAAATTTGAATATAAATGAAAATGTTAGTGAAAATAAAAACGTCAATGGAAAGCCAAAAGGGAATTTTTTTATACCATCGAATGAAGAAAAAAAATCTTTTGAATTAAAGAATCGAAATCAAGAAGAAAAAGAACCCGCAGATCGACGAGATCGTGGTTCAGATGCACAAAACCAAAGAAATCTTGGATCCCTTCTCTCAAACCAACAAAAAGATATTGAAGAAGATTATGCGCGATCAGACATGAAAAAACGTAAAACGAAAAAACAATACAAGAGCAACACGGAAGCAGAACTAAATTTCTTCCTGAAACGATATTTGCTTTTTCAATTGAGATGGGACGATGCTTTGAATCAAAGAATGATCAATAATATTAAGGTATATTGTCTCCTGCTTAGACTGAGAAACCCAAGAAAAATTACTATATCCTCTATTCAAAGAAGAGAAATGAGTCTGAATATAATGCTGATTCAGAAGAATTTACCTCTTACAGAATTGATGAAAAAAGGGATATTGATTATCGAATCGGTTCGTCTGTCTGTAAAAAATGATGGACAATTTATTATGTATCAAACCATAGGTATTTCATTGGTTCATAAGAGTAAACGCCAAATTAATCAAAGATATCGAGAACGAGGATATGTTGATAAGAAGAATTTTGATGAATCTATTTCAAAACATCAAAGAATGACTGGAAATAGAGATAAAAATCATTCGAATTTACTTGTTCCTGAAAATATTTTATCATCTAGACGTCGTAGAGAATTGAGAATTTTAATTTGTTTCAGTTCAACGAATAGAAATGGTGTGAATAGAAATCCGGTATTTTGTAACGAGAACAACGTAAAAAACTGGAGTCCATTTTTGGATGAAAGTAAACATCTTGATAGTGATAAAAATGAATTAATTCAATTAAAGTTCTTTCTTTGGCCGAATTATCGATTAGAAGATTTAGCTTGTATGAATCGCTATTGGTTTGATACGAATAATGGCAGTCGTATCAATATGTTAAGACTACGTATGTATCCACGATTGAAAATTGGTTAATGTTAATACCGTATTTTTCCTATATATCCTATACCGTATATGGTATATGAAAGTAAACAGATGTACACATACCTTGTCTTACATCCCATTCTAATATACGTCAATAAAGTATCAATTAGATAAAAAGTGAATTGAATCAACAAAATCTTCTTCATTTTCGGTTTAAATATAAATTATTCGCTTTTGTGAGTGCAAAAACGTACCATCCTTTTGTATCCCTATTCGAATCCAATTTGATTAATTCATTTTAATTGATAAAATTAGGAGTCGATAAAGAAATTAAGATCATTATGTATATCACATTCAAATTACTGGCATTATTATTTCTGATCGATAAAATTACATATCTGTAAAGTCAAAAAAGGAGGAGGAAATTCTTTTATGGTCAAAAATTCATTCATTTCCGTTACTTCACAAGAAGAAAAGAAAGAAAACAGGGGGTCTGTTGAATTTCAAGTAGTCAGTTTTACCAATAAGATACGGAGACTTACTTCACATTTGGAATTGCACAAAAAAGACTATTTATCTCAGAGAGGTCTACGGAAAATTCTGGGAAAACGTCAACGGCTATTGGCTTATTTGTCAAAAAAAAATAGAGTACGTTATAAAGAAATAATTGGTCAGTTGGATATTCGAGAGATAAAAACTCGTTAATTTGAAGAATCTTTTTGATCATTTAAATTTTGATGAACTTCTTTTTTTTCACTTTCAGCAATTCATGGAAGAATGAATGGGGAAAAACCTATGACTGCACCAGCTACAAGAAAAGACCTCATGATAGTCAATATGGGTCCTCACCACCCATCAATGCATGGTGTTCTTCGACTCATCGTTACTCTAGATGGTGAAGATGTTATTGACTGCGAACCAATATTGGGTTATTTACACAGAGGAATGGAAAAAATTGCAGAAAACCGAACAATTATACAATATTTGCCTTATGTAACACGTTGGGATTATTTAGCTACTATGTTCACAGAAGCAATAACTGTAAATGCACCAGAACAGTTAGGCAATATTCAAGTACCTAAAAGGGCGAGCTACATCAGAGTCATTATGTTGGAGTTGAGTCGTATAGCTTCGCATTTGTTATGGCTTGGCCCTTTTATGGCAGATATTGGGGCACAGACCCCCTTCTTCTATATTTTTCGAGAACGAGAATTGATATATGACCTATTCGAAGCTGCCACCGGTATGCGAATGATGCATAATTATTTTCGTCTCGGAGGAGTAGCTGCTGATCTACCTCATGGATGGATAGATAAATGTTTAGATTTTTGCGATTATTTTTTAACAGGGGTTGCTGAATATCAAAAGCTTATTACACAGAATCCTATTTTTTTAGAACGAGTTGAAGGAGTAGGCATTATTGGCGGAGAAGAAGCAATAAATTGGGGTTTATCAGGACCAATGCTACGAGCTTCCGGAATACAATGGGATCTTCGTAAAGTTGATCATTATGAGTGTTACGACGAATTTGATTGGGAAGTACAATGGCAAAAAGAAGGGGATTCGTTAGCTCGTTATTTAGTACGAATCAGCGAAATGACAGAATCTATAAAAATTATTCAACAGGCTCTAGAAGGAATTCCAGGGGGGCCCTATGAGAATTTAGAAATCCGACGCTTTGATAGAGTAAGGGATCCCGAATGGAATGATTTTGATTATCGATTCATTAGTAAGAAACCTTCTCCGACTTTTGAATTATCACAGCAAGAACTTTATGTAAGAGTCGAAACCCCAAAAGGAGAATTGGGAATTTTTCTGATAGGAGATCAGAGTGTTTTTCCCTGGAGA